TATGAACAAATAAAAAAGAAGAGGAAACAAAATTGAATTCTTTTACATATTTTCTATACATATACTTTGACTCATCTCTATATATTCTATAAATCTAAGAGTTATATATCCATAACCTGAAATGGATAAATATGTATATTGATTTCTACTATTATGATTTCATACTCTTAATGAATATGTATGTCGACCCATATCAATTAATTTGTAGAATAGATACTCATAGAAATTACTCATGTGCCAGGAACCAGATTTGAACTGGTGACACGAGGATTTTCAGTCCTCTGCTCTACCAACTGAGCTATCCCGACCATTCACAACGCACCATCCTTATTCTAATAGATGGCTGGGTTCTATGTCAATTAAAAAGGGATTACAAAGTTTTATCCAAGCCTCATGCAATTTCTTGGATCTTACAAAATGAAACTTTGTAAGTTTCATTACCGTATGAGTAATGGTATGTATTGTAAATAATTCCAATTTCAAATTGGAATTACTTGCTCAAAGATATTCATTTGTCCGCATATGATAATATCATATGTATCGCAAGGCTTGTGATAAGAAAAAAATTTCTCAAAAATCCGTTTGTGAATGCGAAAGATTATAGTTAGAATGAAAAACATAACGAATTTTGAATCACTAACGAAAGAAATGAGGGGAATCAAATAGGCCCTTTTGGGGATAGAGGGACTTGAACCCTCACGATTTCTAAAGTCGACGGATTTTCCTCTTACTATAAATTTCATTGTTGTCGATATTGACATGTAGAATGGGACTCTATCTTTATTCTCGTCCGATTAATCAATTCTTCAAAAGATCTATCAGATTATGATGGAGTAAATGATTTGAGCAATCAATATTTTTTTTTTTTTAGATGTGAATCGATTCACAACAATTCTTTCATTTTTCATATCAATAAAAAAAAAGATTTAGGCCATCATTAATTATTTTCAGATAGTATTTCAGTACGTATATCGTATATATAGGGTCTTCTTCATCCTTTCGGAAGTTTCGATGGAAGGATTCCTTTACTAACACAACGCAGCCAACTCCATTTGTTAGAACAGCTTCCATTGAGTCTCTGCACCTATCCCTTTATTGCTTTCTGAACCCTTTTTTGTTTTCAGAGTCAGAAAACTGGATTTGGCTCAGGATTGCCCATTATTAATTCCAGGGTTTCTCTGAATTTGAAAGTTCTCACTTGGTAGGTTTCCATACCAAGGCTCAATCCAATTAAGTCCGTAGCGTCTACCAATTTCGCCATATCCCCGTTTTTTTTTGTGATTATTATAATGCCGTTCTCCTTTTTCTTTCCTTCCTATTATATATACTTATGCTATTGCTATGCTGGAAACGCCGAATTCATTAGTTCATTAAATAGTGGTTTCATATTGAAAAACGTTTTTTCCTATTTGGATTTCTTGCTTCTTTTTTTTTTTCTATCGGAAACTCCTATTTTGTCCAAAAAGATTCTATCATTTCTGTATCCGAAATTTAATATGGATAGATATATTAATATCTATATTCTAATTATATGGATAAATATACATATTATTATACATACCCCTATCTTTATAGATATCATTTTTCTATCATGTTTAGTGTGCTATTTTGAATACTTGAACGATCAATTCTTTTTTTTTTTTGTTTTCTACCTTTCTGAATGAAAACAAAGGGATGTTTCATTATGATCTGGACTGCATTTCTATGAATTGCACTTTCTCATTTCATTTTATTCTTATCCTTTTTTAGAGTAGACCTTTTAATAAAGAACAAAAAAAAAATGGATTATTTAATTCTATTGTTAGATTAGCCAGAATTTCGAACTATTTATTTCGTGAATTTATGTTTATTCCTATGTTGTCATAGTATTCAAATATCCAATTTTCCTTATTTATTTGAAATTCTATATATATATTTCTATACTCATATTCATTTATTCATTCTTCATAATGAATAGCCAATATCCTGGTAGTTTACTAAATTTCTATATGTGTATAATTTATGTTACACAAGCCCGCTTAGCTCAGAGGTTAGAGCATCGCATTTGTAATGCGATGGTCATCGGTTCGATTCCGATAGCCGGCTTTTCTCCATCTCTTTTTTATTTTTTATCTTTAAATGAGAATGTGAAATCAAAAAAGATTGAAAAAACCTCTTCCCCCTTTACCAAGGGCCAACTTATAAAAAAGAACTCTTATTTTTTTTTTATTTCTCTATTTTCGTTTTTATATTTTATTGTTAGCGTTTAATAGTTTTATTTAATATTTTTTTTTTTTGAAATTCATATAATGTTATATAATGAAATTGAATCTGTGTATATTATTATATTCTTAGTATATTAATATTCAAATAAAATTATCTAATATACTAATATAAGTAAATTAGATAATATATATACAATAAAAATGTTCAAATATTAATAAATACACATACTATAATAGATACATATAATAATAAGGTCCGGATATTGATAGAATTCATCTAATTATTCTTTGTAGTA